AGTTACATTTCTAGGTGCGTTTTTCAGAAACGTAAAACTAGTAGTGAACCCAGTATACGAACCCGCGCGAAGAGTAGTGATTTAACTCTAAGAGCTAGCGATCTCGATGAAACTCAAAAATACAAGCAGTTGTGGGTTCAATGCGAAAATTGTTATGGATTAAATTATAAGAAACTTTTGAAATCACAAATTAATATTTGTGAACAATGTGGATATCATTTGAAAATGAGTAGTTCAGAAAGAATCGAAGTTTTGATCGACCCCGGTACTTGGGATCCTATGGATGAAGACATGGTCTCCGGGGATCCCATTGGATTTCATTCGGAGGAGGAGACTTATAAAGATCGTATTGATTTTTATCAAAGAAACATAGGATTAACCGAGGCTGTTCAAACAGGCGTAGGTCAACTAAATGGTATTCCCGTAGCAATTGGGGTTATGGATTTTAAATTTATGGGGGGTAGTATGGGCTCCGTAGTCGGGGAGAAAATAACCCGTTTGATTGAGTACGCTACCAATCAATTTATACCTCTTATTATAGTGTGCGCTTCGGGGGGGGCGCGCATGCAAGAAGGAAGTTTGAGCTTGATGCAAATGGCTAAAATCTCGTCTGCCTTATATGATTACCAATCAAATAAAAAGTTATTGTATGTATCAATCCTTACATCTCCTACTACCGGCGGGGTAACAGCTAGTTTTGGTATGTTGGGAGATATTATTATTGCAGAACCAAATTCCTACATTGCATTTGCGGGTAAAAGAGTAATTGAACAAACATTGAATAAAACGATACCCGAAGGTTCACAAGCTTCTGAATATTTATTCCAGAAGGGCTTATTTGACCTAATCGTACCACGTAATCTTTTAAAAAGTGTTCTGAGTGAGTTATTTAAGCTCCACGCCTTCTTTCCCTTGAATTCCAATTCAATGCGCTAGGTTCAATTATTTGTAGCAAACAAGTAGTTTGCTTATCGGAATCAAAGTAACTAAGAATGAAGTTTTCTTTGGTGACCTAAGATCTAATTGTAAAAAGAATAAAAAGTGGTGGATAACTCTTTTTTTTACCTGGATTCCCGATTACTAATTAAGAAGTCTCTATCAACAAGATAAAAACACGAGTTCTTCCTTTCGTGAAATTAGGCAAATAAAACGAATTTTGTCTTAGGTATAGAATCAAATTCAAATATAGAAAAAAATAGATATATGGTTTTGTATCTTTCTTCATCCCCCGAAAATCCTATTTTCACTAAAAATCCCGGTTGTGCCGCATTCTAATGAATCTTTCAATAATTTGTAAGAAACTCCTATTAATATTAAATTCGAAGACAATAACAAAACACAAAGAAATGAAGAAAAAGAATCAAATGGATTATCATATGTATCTTTCATGTAGATAGACGAATAAGTCCATTTTTTGCGTTCTACATTCCTTGGACTTATTCTATATACTCAATTAGATACTTATATCTGTAATAAGAATTTTCAAATTGAATGAATTCATAATAACTACGAATTCATACTAATTACAATTATTAATTATAATTAGTATAAATAATAAATATGATATTAAAAACAATAAGAACAGGTACAAATAGTAAATCGAGGTACCCATTTTATGACAACTTTCCAATTTCCCTCTATTTTTGTGCCTTTAGTAGGCCTAGTATTTCCGGCAATTGCAATGGCTTCTTTATTTCTTCATGTTCAAAAAAACAAGATTGTTTAGATCTGAGGGGACCCAATCTCATCCGTTTTTTTGAAACTTAGACTTGTAGCATAACCCATATATTTATTTCGGGAAATAAGGTAGAACATGTGATTTCTGACGAACATAAAGGAAAAAGCTCTTATGCCTGCAGAAAATGATCTATGGGTAACTGAATTCCAGCTGGTTTGAAATAGATCAGGACTGCTGGATACCCAAAATGTAAAGTTGGCGGATCTATATGTGTATATCTGTATATTGGGATCATAGGAAGGGTGTGTTATTATTTTAGATCTAACCAATTTGAGGAATTACTCCTAAAGGTTCCCATCAAACTAGTGCTAGTTCACATTAAACTAGTGCTAGTTGATGAAAGTTCATTCGGAAACAAAAAAGTAAAGTCAAAACCATTTGGGGTATTCTCTCAATTCCAATAAAATGCAATCGGATCAAGTATGAGTTGGCGATCAGAACATATATGGATAGAACTTATAACGGGGTCTCGAAAACTAAGTAATTTTTGCTGGGCGCTTATCGTTTTTTTAGGTTCATTAGGATTCTTATTGGTTGGAACTTCCAGTTATCTTGGTAGAAATTTGATATCTTTTGTTCCGTCTCAGCAAATCCTTTTTTTTCCACAAGGGATCGTGATGTCTTTCTACGGGATCGCAGGTCTCTTTATTAGTTCCTACTTGTGGTGCACAATTTCCTGGAATGTAGGTAGTGGTTATGATCAATTCGATAGAAAGGAAGGAATGGTGTGTATTTTTCGGTGGGGATTTCCTGGAAAAAATCGTCGCATATTCCTCCGATTCCGTATAAAAGATATTCAATCCGTTAGAATAGAAGTTAAAGAGGGTATTTATGCTCGCCGTATCCTTTATATGGACATCAGAGGCCGGGGGGCTATTCCGTTGACCCGTACTGATGAGAATTTGACTCCACGAGAAATTGAACAAAAAGCCGCGGAATTGGCCTATTTCTTGCGCGTACCAATTGAAGTCTTTTGAGAAAGGGATTGGGCTGAAGAACGAATGCTTTCTCCGCAGGAGGGAAAAATACAAGAATCTTGTTTTTTTCTATAACTAAGTGATACTTTAGATGCAGATAAATCATATCTTGTAAATTCTTTTCTTTTTGTCAATCGATTTTTTGATCATCACAATATCTTTCTCTCAATTATTCTATTCTTGACTATGGAAACTCCTTGGAATTTTTTTGAAATATTGGATATTTTGATAGAAAAAGAGTTCTTTACGTCTCCAAATCTCAACAATACTCATTCCTTAAAGGACTTCTTTTGTTCATTGATCGAAAGGAGACACGTGTTTTGTTTGGAATTTGATGAATTGAGATATCTGGAAACACAATTTTGTATTATTTCTTCAGTCGAATTCCAAGTGGAGTCTTAGTCTATTTCTGGATTCTTTCTAGATTCAAACAAAATCACAAAGAAAATAGATTCATAGGTTTGATACCTTGTCTAGAACTCATGTTTGGTTTGAAAGAAATATTGGATCACATAGAGTCGACAAATGAAGTGGGTTAATTAAAAATTCACAGGTTAAAAATGGCAAAAAAGAAAGCATTCACTCCTCTTTTGTATCTTGCATCTATAGTATTTCTGCCCTGGTGGATTTCTCTCTCATTTACTAAAAGTATGGAATCTTGGGTTACTAGTTGGTCGAATACGGGTCAATCCGAAAATTTTTTGAATGATATGCAAGAAAAAAGTTTTCTAGAAAAGTTCATAGAATTAGAGGAAATCCTCTTCTTGGAAGAAATGATCAAGGAATACTCGGAGACACATCTACAAAAGCTTCCTATAGAAATCCACAAAGAAACGATCCAATTAATCAAGATACACAATGAGGATCGTATCCATACGATTTTGCACTTCTCAACAAATCTAATCTGTTTTGTTATTCTAACCGGTTATTCTATTTTAGGTAATCAAGAACTTGTTATTCTTAACTCTTGGACTCAAGAATTCCTATATAACTTAAGTGATACAGTCAAAGCTTTTTTGATTCTTTTATTAACCGATTTATGTATCGGATTTCATTCACCCCATGGTTGGGAACTAATGATTGGTTCTGTCTACAAAGATTTTGGATTTGGTCATAATGATCAAATTATATCTGGTCTTGTTTCCACTTTTCCAGTTATTCTCGATACTATTTTTAAATATTGGATTTTTCATTATTTAAATCGTGTATCTCCGTCACTTGTAGTTATTTATCATTCAATGAATGATTGATAAAAGATCCGCCGATATTAATCCAATTAGAATGTTTCTTACTTTGTAGTTCTACAGAAGTATTAAAAACAGGCGATTTTCATACTATTTTCATAGTATACTTATACTATAGTATTCTAGTAAAATGATTCCAATAAATAGCAGAATCGTGGACAGGGAACTATACTAGAGACCTGCCAAATTTATTGTAGAAATTTTCGGATCAATGATTAGACCATGCAAACTAGAAAGACTTTTTCTTGGATAAAGGAACATATTACTCGATCTATTTCCGTATCACTCATGATATATATCATAACTCGGACATCCATTTCAAGTGCATATCCCATTTTTGCGCAGCAGGGTTATGAAAATCCACGAGAAGCGACTGGGCGTATTGTATGTGCCAACTGCCATTTAGCTAATAAGCCCGTGGATATTGAGGTTCCACAGGCGGTACTCCCTGATACTGTATTTGAAGCAGTTGTTCGAATTCCTTATGATAAGCAAGTGAAACAAGTTCTTGCTAATGGTAAGAAAGGGGGTTTGAATGTGGGGGCTGTTCTTATTTTACCGGAGGGGTTTGAATTAGCTCCTCCCGATCGTATTTCTCCCGAGATGAAAGAAAAGATAGGCAATTTGTCTTTTCAGAGCTATCGCCCTAATAAACAAAATATTCTTGTGATAGGGCCTGTCCCCGGTCAGAAATATAGTGAAATCACCTTTCCTATTCTTTCCCCCGACCCCGCTACTAAGAAAGATGTTCACTTCTTAAAATATCCTATATACGTAGGGGGAAATAGGGGAAGGGGACAGATTTATCCCGACGGAAGCAAGAGTAACAATACAGTTTATAATGCTACAGGGGCGGGCATAGTAAGTAAAATCATACGAAAAGAAAAAGGGGGGTATGAAATAACCATAACAGATCCATCGGATGGACGTGAAGTGGTTGATATTATCCCTCCGGGACCAGAAGTTCTTGTTTCAGAGGGTGAATCCATAAAATTGGATCAACCATTAACGAGTAATCCTAATGTGGGTGGATTTGGTCAG